CAATATTTTTTTGACATATGTCAAAGTGATGGAAAACAAAGAATCTCTTTTACATATCCCCCTAGTTTATCCATTTTTTTGGAAATTATAAAAAGAAGGATATCCCCGCCTACACTTCAAAAATCTTCATCTAATGAACTCTACAACCCTTGGGTTTATACCAACAAACAAAAACAAAAAAGTTTAAACAACGAGTTTATAAATAGAATTGAAGCTTTAGATAAAGAATCTAGTTTTTTAAATATACTCGAAACAAGAACTCAATTGTGTAATGACGATTTTACAAAAGAATACTTACCAAAAAGATATGATGCTTTAATGAACGGATCATATCGGAAAACAATCTACAAAAACCTTTCGCCTTCAATAAAAAAAACTTTGCTAGAAAATTTCATAAAGAATTTTGGGATAAATCGAATTCACGGTATCCTTATTCCGGACACTCATTACGAAGAATTTGCGTACAAAATAAATAGATTTGATAAAAAAGAATTATCAATAGAAATTGTGTATTTCTTAACTTTCATCAATAAATTTCTTAGAGAATCAAGACCTACCAATCGAAATTGGAAGGGTCTTTCTTTATTTTCAGAAGGAAGAATCGATTCCGAAAGAGGAAAAAAATATTTTAAATATTTAGTAACTAAAATTGTAACTGATGTTAATGATCAAAAAATTAATGAAAAATCGATTAGAATAAAAGAAATCAGTAAAAAAGTCCCTCGATGGTCATACAAATTAATCACCGATTTAGAACAACAATCAGGAGACTTTCAAGAAGAGGTACCAATAGATCATCAAATTCGTTCAAGAAAAGCTAAACGTGTAGTCATTTTTACTGCTAAAAAGGAGAATACTGATACTAGTACTACGAATACTAATACATCCGATCAAACAGACGAAGTGGCTTTGATGCGCTATTCACAACAATCAGACTTTCGCCGAGGTCTAATCAAAGGTTCTATGCGTGCTCAAAGGCGTAAAATAGGTATTTTAGAATTGTTTCAAGCAAATGTGCATTCCCCCCTTTTTTTGGACAGAATAGAAAAATCTCCCCTTTTTTCTTTTGATATCTCCGTGTTGATTAAACAAATTTTTCAAAATTGGGCGGGGAAGGGGGAAGCATTCAAAATTGTAGAGTATACAGAAGAGAAAACAAAAAGAGACGAAACAAAAGAGAACAACAAAAGAAAGGAAAAAGCGCGAATAGAGATAGCAGAGGCCTGGGATACCATTCCATTTGCGCAAGTAATAAGAGGTTGCATGTTACTAAGTCAATCTTTTTTTAGAAAATATATTTTTTTACCTTCATTCATAATTGCGAAAAATATTGGACGTATATTCCTATTTCAATTTCCTGAATGGTCTGAGGATTTACAGGAATGGAATACAGAAATGCATGTTAAATGTACCTATAACGGTGTTCCATTATCCGAAACAGAATTTCCGAAAAATTGGTTGACAGATGGTATTCAGATTAAAATATTATTTCCTTTTTGTCTGAAACCTTGGCACAAATCGAAACTACGATCCTCTCAGAAAGATCTCATTAGTAAAAAAGAAACGGGTGATTTTTGTTTTTTAACGATTTGGGGAAGGGAAACCGAACTTCCTTTTGGTTCGCCTCGAAAACGACCTTCTTTTTTTAAACCCATTTGTAAGAAATTCGAAAAAAAAATAGAAAAGTTTAAAAAGACGTATGTTCAAATTCTAATAGTTTTCAAAGGAAAACTAAAATTACTTCAAAAAGTTTCAAAAAAAATAATAAAAAAACTTTCAAGAGTAAATCCAATTCTATTATTAAACAAAGAAGTAGTATATGAATCGAGCGAAATTAAAGAAGAAAAAGATTCCATAATAAGCAATCAAATAATTCACGAATCATTCAGTCAAATTGTATCTACGAGTTGGACAAATTCTTCATTAACAGAAAAAAAAATGAAGGATCTAGCTGATAGAACAAGTACAATTCGAAATCAAATAGAAAGAATCACAAAAGATAAAAAAAAAGTAACTCCAAGAATAAATAATCTTAGTACTAACAAAACAAGTTATAATGCTAAAAGATTCGAAAAATGGCAAATATTAAAATTAAAAAGAAGCAATGCTCAATTAATCTCTAAATTACCTTTTTTTTTTAAATTTTTCATTGAAAGAATATACACAGATATTTTTTTATCTATCATTAATATTCTCAGAATGAATACAGAACTTTTTCTTGAAAAAACAAAAAAAATTATTGATAAATCCATTTACAATAATGAAAAAGAACAAATTAAGGAAAAAAAGAAAAATAAAATTTTGTTTATTTCAACTCTAAAAAAATCAATTAGTAATAGTAAAACAAATTCACATATTTTTTATGATTTATCCTACGTGTCACAAGCATATGTATTTTACAAATTCTCACAAATCCAAGTTACTAATTCGTATAAATTAAGATCTGTTCTTCAATATCAAGGAATCCTACCTTTTCTTAACTCTGAAATAAAGGATTATTTTGAAACGCAAGGAATGGTTCATTCTAAATTTGTGGGTAAGAAACTTCCGAATTATGAAATGAATCAATGGAAAAACTGGTTAAGAAGACATTTTCAATATGATTTATCTCAGATGAGATGGTCTAGGTTAATACCAGAAAAATGGCGAAATGCAGTTTATAAGCGTCGTATAACTAAAAAGACAAATTTTAGCAAAGGGCATTCATATAAAAAAGACCAATTAATTGATTTCAAAAAACAATTTAAAAAGATAGATTCATTATCTAATCAAAAAGAGAATTTTGAAAAATACTCTAGATATGATCTTTTATCATATAAATTTATTAATTATGAAAATAAAACGGAATCCTATAGACCTCTGTTTCAAGGAAATAAGAACCAAGAGATTTCGCCTAAAGAGACCCTTTTTTATATGTTTAGAAACACCCCTCTTAATAACTATCTAAGAAAGGTTGATATTTTATATATGGAAAAAAGGGCCGATGGAAAATATTTTGATTGGAAAATTATCAATTTTGATCTTAAAAAAAAAGTTGATGTTGAGGCCTGGATCATGACGCATACCAATAGGAATCAAAATATTCAAATTGGTACTAATTATTCTAAAATAATTTCTAAAAAAAATCGTTTTTATCTTAGGATTCCAGAAATAAATCCACCAAACTCCGACAAAAGCTTTTTTGATTGGATGGGAATGAATGAAAAAAATGTAAAGCGCTCCTTATTGGATCTCGAACTGTGGTTCTTTCCAGAATTTGTGTTACTTTATAATGTATATAAAATGAAACCTTGGTTTATACCAAGCAAATTACTTCTTTTAAATTTGAATAAAAACGAAAATAGTAGTGAAAATAAAAATAAAAGCGGAAAGGAAAAGGGAAGCTTTTTGATAACATCGAATAAAAAGGATGGAAATCAAGAAGAAAAAAAAACCACAAGCGGGGGAGATCTTGGATCTGTTCTCTCACAACAAAAACCTATTGAAGAAAATGATGCAAGCTCAGACATGAAAGAAGGGAAAAAGAAAAAAGAATACAAAAGCAAGGCGGGAGCAGAACTGGATTTCTTCCTGAAACGTTATTTGCTTTTTCAATTGAGATGGAACGATCAAAGAATGATGAATAATATCAAAGCATACTGTCTCCTGCTTAGACTAATAGATCCAAAGAAAATTACTATATCCTCGATTCAAAAAAGAGAAATACGTTTGGATATAATGCTGATTCATAATAATTTAACTCTTCCAGAATTGCTGAAAAGGGGAGTATTGATTATAGAACCCATCCGTATGTTTGCAAAAAAAAATCGACAATTGATTATGTATCAAACCATTGCTATTTCGTTGGTTCATAAGAGTAAGCACCAAACTAATAAAAAATACCAAGAGAAAAAATATGTTTCTAAGAATAATTTGGATGAAGTTATTTCACCACATCAAAAAATAACTGAAAATATACACAAAAACCATTTTGATTTTCTTGTTCCTGAAAATATTTTATCGGTTAAACGCCGTAGAAAATTGAGAATTTTCTTTTCCTTCAATTCAAAGAATAGAAATTATATAGATAGAAATTCAAACGGAAAGAACATAAAAAATAACAGTAAAGTTTCACATCACAATAACCATCTTGATAGAGAGAAAAATGAATTAATGAAATTAAAGCTTTTTCTTTGGCCTAATTATCGATTAGAAGACTTAGCTTGTATGAATCGTTATTGGTTTGATACAAATAACGGCAGCCGTTTCGGTATGTTAAGGATACAGATGTATCCACGATTGAAAATTTGGGGATAATACACCTTTTCTATATATCCTATAACCCTAATAATATCCTATACCCTATTTTTTATATAATAATAGGGTATATGAAAGAGTATATCAAAGCAAACAAATACAATACATGGATCACATGTCGATGTCTTGTCTCGCATTTTATCCTAGTATCCAATCTAAAATTAATAATGTCTCAATTAGACCTTGAAATAAATCAACAGAACCTTCTTCATTTTAGATCTAAACCCTTCGCTACGAAAATGTACCAACCCCTTTCTATTCCTATCTAAATCCAATTTCCAAATGAATTGATTTGAATTCAAAAAATTCTGAGTTCATAAAGAAATTCGAATTAGATTATTGTATATACCACATGCAAATTAATTGCATTATTATTACTGATTGTTAAAACCCATCCATATCTGTAAAAAGGAAAAGGGGAATCTTTTTATGGTAAAAAATCCATTCATTTCAGTTATTTCTCAAAAAAAAAACGAAGAAAACAGAGGGTCTGTTGAATTTCAAGTATTCAGTTTCACCACTAAGATAAGGAGACTTACTTCACATTTGGAATTGCACAAAAAAGACTCTTCATCTCAGAGAGGTTTGCGAAAAATTTTGGGAAAACGTCAGCGGCTGCTAGCCTATTTGTCAAAAAGAAATAGAGGGCGCTATAAAGAATTAATTGGTGAGTTGAATATTCGAGAGATAAAAACTTGTTAATTTGAAGCGTGATACTATATTGAGCTTAGTCGTTTAAATTTTGATAAACTTCTTTTTACTTTCATTTCAGCAATGCATGGAAGAATGACTCCGGAAAAACTTATGATTGCACCAACTACAAGAAAAGACCTCATGATAGTTAATATGGGCCCTCACCACCCATCAATGCATGGTGTTCTTCGACTGATCCTTACTCTCGATGGTGAAGATGTTATTGACTGTGAACCAATATTGGGTTATTTACATAGAGGGATGGAGAAAATTGCGGAAAATCAAACAATTATACAATATTTGCCTTATGTAACACGTTGGGATTATTTAGCTACTATGTTCACAGAAGCAATAACCGTAAATGGCCCCGAACAGCTAGTCAATATTCAAGTGCCTAAAAGGGCTAGCTATATCAGAGCTATTATGCTGGAGTTGAGTCGTATCGCTTCCCATTTGTTATGGCTTGGACCCTTTATGGTAGATATTGGGGCACAGACCCCTTTCTTCTATATTTTTCGAGAACGAGAATTGATATATGACCTATTCGAAGCTGCTACCGGTATGCGCATGATGCATAATTATTTTCGTATCGGAGGAGTCGCTACTGATCTACCCCATGGCTGGATAAATAAATGTTTGGATTTTTGCGATTATTTTTAAACTGGAGTTGCTGAATATCAAAAGCTTATTACACGGAATCCTATTTTTTTAGAACGAGTTGAAGGCGTAGGTATTATTGGAGCAGAAGAAGCACTAAATTGGGGTTTATCGGGGCCAATGCTACGAGCTTCCGGAATCCAATGGGATCTTCGTAAAGTTGATGGTTATGAGTGTTACGACGAATTTGATTGGGAGATTCAATGGCAAAAAGAGGGGGATTCATTAGCTCGGTATTTAGTACGAATCAGTGAAATGACAGAATCCATCAAAATTATCCAACAGGCTCTGGAAGGAATTCCAGGCGGACCTTATGAGAATTTAGAAATCCGACGCTTTAATAGAATAAAAGACCCTGAATGGAATGATTTTGAATATCGATTTATTAGTAAAAAACCTTCCCCAACTTTTGAATTGTCCAAGCAAGAACTTTATGTAAGAGTTGAAGCACCAAAAGGAGAATTGGGAATTTTTCTAATAGGAGATCAGAGCGTTTTTCCTTGGAGGTGGAAAATTCGACCGCCAGGTTTTATCAATTTGCAAATTCTTCCACAGTTAGTTAAAAGAATGAAATTGGCTGATATTATGACGATACTAGGTAGCATAGATATCATTATGGGAGAAGTTGATCGTTGAAATGATAATTGATACAAAAGAAATACAAGCTATCAATTCTTTTTCCAGATTGGAATCCTTAAAAGAAGTCTATGGGGTCATATGGATGCTTGTCCCTATCTTCACTCTTGTAGTAGGGATCACACTAGGTGTACTCGTAATTGTTTGGTTAGAAAGAGAAATATCTGCGGGGATACAACAACGTATTGGACCCGAATATGCAGGGCCTTTGGGAATTCTTCAATCTTTAGCAGATGGTACAAAACTACTTTTCAAAGAGAATCTTCTTCCATCTAGAGGAGATACTCGTTTATTCAGTATCGGACCATCCATAGCAGTCATATCCATTTTACTAAGTTATTCAGTAATTCCTTTTAGCTATCGCTTTATTCTAGCCGATCTTAGTATTAGTGTTTTTTTATGGATCGCCGTTTCAAGTCTTGCTCCCATTGGACTTCTTATGTCGGGATATGGATCAAATAATAAATTGGGTGGATTAAGGGCTGCTGCTCAATCAATTAGTTATGAAATACCATTAACTCTGTGTGTATTATCAATATCTCTACGTGTGATTCGGTGAGACATAAAATTTCCCCTATTTATTTTCTTTCTAGCAAGAAAGAAAAATGAGTTGAATATCCATTTTTTTATTCATCATTGGGGTTGATAAATTAAACCAGATAGTTATATGAGTGAAATAAAACGGCTTAACAATTTGCTGTTAAGGCATTCAATCTTATTTCCTATGTACAAGAATTAAGTGAAAGTAAACATAAGCAGTCAAGGCTCTTTACCCCAAGATTGGTTGATTAGTCATCATGGCTTGAAGCGGGTTCAAAAGATCAACCATATGGGGTTTTTTATCTAGTATCATAGATGTATTAGCCTAAATGAGAGATTAAAAAAAAAACTGAGTGGATGGTTAGGAAGACCAAGATACACAAAGGATTAGTAATGGAGATTCTTTAAATTATCCAACAGGATTTTTTTTATAGAAAAGTAATTCAAGTTGGGGCTTTAAGTTGGTAGAAATTATTAAGAAGTACTCCCCGGGATTTCGATCTAGAGTATGGTCCTATCCACCGATTAAGTAAATAACTATCAAGAACGAAGAAATCTTTTACTTTTGATAATTGGGTAATGTCTCTTTTTCTGAGAAAGGAGAATAGGAACGAAATAAAATCGAAAGAATAGAATTGCAAAAAGAGATATCTTTTCTATTCATAACGATTTTATCTA